ATTATGAAGGTTAGCTGGGTAGCTGACCTTGTTAGTCCGTTCTTGGCAAGAGGGGAGAGCCTAATCTTTCTGTTTTTTCAATCAGATTTCCTCCGCTTAATGGATAACCATTTGTTATCAATGGAGAATTGCTTATCATCTTAAATTGAGGTGATTGGATTTGCACCAATGGAAACCATAAATTTCATACACAATAGAGGGATAGGGATATGATAGATTTTTTTATTTTTAGATAGTGAATGGAGTTTGTTTTTCCATTCTATCCTATTCATCGGTATTGATCATGGATACTGGAAAAATTGTTTTCTTTCTTTTGGGCTAGCTCATGATCTGAACGAGTCGCACATACACCCTAGTACATGTTCCTCGACGCTGAGGGCATCCCCCAAGAGCGGGGGATTTCGTGACATTTCGGATTGGCTGTCTTGTATTTCTAATAAGTTGTTTAATAGTTGGCATGTTGAATCATATCCATAATATGATGGGCTGGTTTAGATCGATCCTAACCAGATGATTATGAATTACTTCTAGTTAATATTCTATTAAATAAGTTTTAATAGATAGAATATTAAACTTGGTAAAATAAAAAGATAAAATCTCAAATCACGGAGTTGGGCGAAATCCATGCTATTTTCATGCAACCGCTACAAGATCAACAATTCCATAAGCTTGGGCTTCTGTTGCTGACATAAAAACATCTCTTTCCATGTCTTCGGATACAACCCATAAAGGTTTACCCGTTCTTTGTACATAAACCCTTGTGAGGGTTTCACGCAGTTTCAGCAGTTCTTCCGCTTCCAGGATAAATTCTCCCGTTTGTGCCTCATAAAAAGAACTAGCAGGTTGATGGATCATTACCCTGATGATATAACATAATAAAAGGTTCCTCTATCTCGCATGATGAAAGGAAGAGAAAAGAAAGAAAGATAAAGAATAACAAGCAAAAAAAAGATAGAATTGAACAACCGTACAGGCATCTTTTGTGCGTTGCATACGGCTCTACAATCAAATTGACCCTTACCTTCCATCAAAGACAGAGAAAAATAGGATCTATCAGACCCATATCGGTAAATGATCAAATTACCACCCTTCCTTTCCAAGGAGTTTCAAAATACTATGATGGCTCCGTTGCTTTATATATTTATGATTTTTTTTGTCTGTGATTCAGCAATCCCAAAGTTTCTTTTTGAGCCGATCAAATAAAATAAGGAAAAAATAATCTTATTTTATTTTTTATTTTCGCACTCTTTCATAACATATGTTAAAAGTCCTCTAGTGTGAAAACAAAAAAGTTTGTGACGCTGAACTGGACTCCCGATAGATAAGATAAAATCGGAAATACCTTTAATCTCATACTACTCTTTCGATACATAATCTAATGTTTTGAAAAAACAATAAAAAACTTTCTCATATCGAATTCAAAGTGCCATGCTATTATTACTTAATATTCATATTTCATATGGCGAAGGCATAGTCTTTTTTTTTTTTTTCTCTCAAATAAAAACCTCATTGGCGCCAAGCGTGAGGGAATGCTAGACGTTTGGTAATTTCTCCTCCGACTAGGATAAAAGATCCCATTGAAGCGGCTAATCCCATGCATATTGTATGTACATCTGGTCGCACAAATTGCATAGTATCATAAATAGCTACTCCGGGTATTACCCATCCGCCAGGAGAGTTTATAAACAAATACAGATCTTTGGTATCATCCTCGATACTGAGATATACCATAAGACCAATAAGCTGATTCGATATTTCACTATCAACCTCTTGGCCTAAAAAAAGTAATCTTTCTCGATAAAGTCGGTTGATTAGGGTAAAGTTGTATCCCTTAGGAACCGTACATGCATCTTTTGACGCATACGGTTCAAAAAAAAAATTGCGAAAAAAACGAATCAATGTGTAGATTCCAGTCCTCTTTCTTTTTTCATAGCAGGTTTCTAACGAAAGGACTTTTTCTTCGATTTTTCAATAAAGACGAGTTTTGACTCCTTTCCTTATAATAAAAAAAAGAATTCACTAAACTTATCGAATTAACTTCTCATTGATGTATTGTTTCATCGAGATCCAATCCAAATCACGATGTAATTTTCTTGTTCTTGAATGGGCCTCGTTAATCTTTTTAGGTTTATGCTCTACTCCGGGTAAAGATCCGCCCGATTTCTATTTGCACATATAGGACAAATGCTCTCATTACCATTTCTTTTTGTTATGACTTTCTTTTTTTTTCAATTCATTTCATGCCTTCCGCCAAATATTTGATGTATTCATCCATTCGATTGATTAACATTGATTAATTGAGACCGCTTCTCTTTCCAAACGGGATCTCTTTACAAATAGGAATTATTTATGATACAAGTAGTAATCATAGATATATTACCAATTGGGTTTTTCTAAACGGAGCCTGGATACTTCATTTTATTAGCCCAACCAACCCAACCATAAATCATTCTAATTGATAATAGTAATCTGAATCCCCCCCAAAAATGGATTTGATTTA